AAACTACAACATTATTTCATTTCTTTCTTACTATACTAATAGAACTTAACTCTATTTATTTGAATTTGAATATAGAATCAAAGTTTCCATTTTTTTTTTTTTATAAGTTCATTGAAAAAGTTGGATTTTCTTAAGAAATTTACCTTGATTTTTTTTTGTTCACTACTTATGTAATGTAATAAATCTCAAAAAAGGGGTTCTGATAAACCGAGAAAAATGGAAACTAAGAATAGGAATCTTTGACGAATGGGATCAAGAATAATGAAGTATTATTTCGACACAAGAAAATGTATTTTCTTGTGTCGAAGACTAGGAAGACAAATAATTCGTTCTAGACTCCTTTAGATTCCTTTGGTCTATCATTTTTTCTATTCTATAGTCTCCCTTTACTTATCTTATTTTTCATATCTAATAGTATTTTTTTTTTCTATTAGAATAGAAATTGATACACTCGATTACATTTCAATCTGACACGAGTGACATAATTATACCCCTCCTATTTCCAAGGTAAAATAGTAGTCTTCACAATATACAATACATACTATGACTAGTAATGCGATACAAGTAATTCCCGAAATCCGGTATAAAAAGAATAAGAAAAAAAAACAAGTAAAAAGCTTTTCATACTTTTTTTTGGTCATACATAATTATAGAATGAATTTCCAACAAGAATTTGGTTCTTTTTACGAACTTGATGTTGATAAATCCACCGATCTAGAAATTCATTTCGGACAATTGAACCTTTTCAAATTGTTTCTTTTTAAGAACCAAAAAGATTTGTGCTAAAATAATAGATGCAAAAAAGAACAAAAGGCCTTGGACACGTAATGGATCTTGAAGTACTATTTCCGCCTCCCTCTGACCAAATCCACCCACATTAGGATTGCTAGTTAATGGCTGATCAAGTTTGATAGATTCGCCCTCTGAAATAAGAAGTTCTGGTCCTGGAGGGATAATATCCACCACTTGACGCCCATCCAATGCATCCACTAGGGTTATTTCATATCCTCCCTTTTCTTTTCGTATTATTTTGCTTACTATACCCGCTACTGTAGCATTATAAACATTATTATTACTCTTACTCCCGTCGGGATAAATCTGGCCCCTTCCTCTGTTCCCACCTACATATATGGGATATTTTAAGAAGTAAACATCTTTCTTAGTAGCAGGGTCCGGAGAAAGAATAGGAAAGGTGATTTCACTATATTTCTGACCAGGAACAGGACCTATTACAAGAATATTTTTTTTAGTGGGACGATAGTTCTGAAAAGACAGATTGCCTATCTTTTCTTTAATCTCGGGCGAAATACGATCTGGGGGGGCTAATTCAAACCCCTCAGGTAAAATAAGAACAGCCCCCACATTCAAAGCTCCTTTTTTACCATTCCCAAGAACTTGTTTCAATTGCTTATCATAAGGAATTCGAACAACTGCTTCAAATACACTATCCGGAAGTACAGCTTGTGGAACCTCAATATCCACAGGCTTATTAGCTAAATGGCAGTTGGCACAGACAATACGGCCGGTCGCTTCTCGTGGATTTTCATAACCCTGCTGTGCAAAAATGGGATATGCATTTGAAACAGGTGCCCCAGTTATTATATATATCATGAGCGATAGGAAAATGGATCGAGTAATCTCTGCCTTTATCCAAGAAAAGGTATTTCTAGTTTGCATGGTCCAATCATTGATCCCGAAAATTTCTACAATAAAATTAGGTAGGTTGCTAGTATAGTTCCCTATCCCTGATTCTGCTATTTACTGAAATAATTTGACTCGAATCTAGGAAGAATTCTCCTGGATGGGTAGAAGAAATAAGTCAAATTATTAATGTTTTACTTATGTACAAAGTAACAAACCTGAAAATGGGATCAGTGGATCATTTTTTAGTCATTTATTGAATGATAAATCACTACAAGTGACGGAGATACACGATTTAAATAACGGAAGATCCAATATTTTAAAATTGTATCTAGAATGACTGGAAAAGTGGAAACAAGACCGGATATAATTTGATCATTATGAGCAAATCCAAAATCTTTGTAAACAGATCCAATCATTAGTTCCCAACCATGGGGCGAATGGAAGCCTATACATAAATCAGTTAATAAAAGAATAGAAAAAGCTTTGATTGTATCACTTAAGTTATATAGGAACTCTTGAATCCAAGAGTTAAGAATAAAAAGTTGTTCATTACCTAGAATAGAATAAGCACTTAGAATAACAAAAGAGATTATATTTGTAGAGAAGTACAAAATCATATGGATACGATCATGATTGTGTATCTTGATCAATTGGATTGTTTCTTTGTAAATTCCGATAGGAAGCTTTTGTAGATGTGTTTCTGGGTATTCTTTTATCATTTCGTCCAAGAGGAAGAGTCCCTCTAATTCTAGAACTTTTTTAAAAATATTTTTTTCTTGAATATGATTCAAGAAAATTTCAGATTGCCCAGTATTCCACCAATTAGTAACCCAAGCTTCTAGGCTTTTTTTAAATGAAAGAGAGATCCACCAGGGAAAAAATACTATAGATGCAAGATATAGAAGGGGAATAAATGCTTTCGTTTTTGCCATTTTTTCGTCTTTTATTTTTTTTTTCATGAACTTACTTCATTCGTCAACTTGATACAATATTGAATATTCATATCAAACATAAGTTCTATTACAAGTCATATTGATTATATTATCAATCTATTCTCTGTTTTTTATTTGTGCTTGAGTGGTTAGTCCTTAAATTTCGAAACAAGAAAAAAAAATATCTATTGTTTCAAAATATAGCAATTACTCAAATTTGAAGCAATTGCCCGGTTTCGATGAATGCACGAAAGAACCACTTCAGGATTAGGATTTACAGGTGAAAGAAGTCCCTTTTCGATCAAAATAGAAAATATTTCAAAAAAAAAAGAATTTATCGGTTTTTCCCTCGTGTTAAAAACTAAGAATACGAAAGCATTCATTCTTCGCTTCATTTTTCAAAATACTTCAATTGGTACACGCAAGAAATAGGCCAATTCTGCAGCTTTTTGTTCAATTTCTTGTGGGGTCAAATTCTTCTCATTACGAGTCAAGGGAATGGCCCCCTGGCCTCTGATTTCTATATAAAGGACACGATGTGCATAAATACCCTCTTTCATTTCGATTCTGATGGATTGAATGTCTTTCAGAAGGAATTGGAGGAAAATGCGACGATTTTTTCCAGGAAATCCCCAACGAAAAATAGACGCTAGTCCTTCTTTTCTATCGAATCGATCATAACCGCTACCTACATTCCACGAAATTGTGCACCATAGATAAGAACTAATAAAGAGACCTGCGATCCCATAGAAAGACATCACGATCCCCTGTGGAAAAAAAATGATTTGCTGAGACGGAAATAAAGATATCAAATCTCTACCAAGATAACTGGAAGTTCCAACCAATAAAAACCCTAATGAACCTAAAAAAAGGATAAAGGCCCAGCAGAAATTGCTTGTTTTTCGAGATCCCCTTAAAAATTCTATCCATATATGTTCTGATCGCCAACTCATACTAGATCTAATTGCATTTTATTGGAATTGGAAGAATAAAAAAAATAACCGAAATAAATTTTACTTTACTTTTGTTGGTTTCCGAAGTAACTCTCATCAACTAGTATTATTCTGATGTGAACCTTTAAGAGTAATTCATCGAATTGTTTAGATCTAAAATAATAAGATCAACTGACATATAATTTCCTATAGATACTTATATATAGAATATAGATATATTGACTTTATATCTATATCTCAGATATTCGCTCCGATTCCCATCTATTCGATTCTTTTTTTTTTCAAATATTTATAATTCATTTACTCAGATGTCATGTATAATCGTTTATGGAAAGAGTAAGCTATATGTTATACTCTATCCTACTAAATAAATATCTGTGTTATGGTAGAAGTCGCATTCTTAAAAATATATATATATATACAAGATTTGGCACCATCGTATTTAAAAATAAAAAATCTTGTTTTTTTGAACATGAAGAGATAAAGAAGCCATTGCAATTGCCGGAAAAACTAAGCCCACTAAAGGCACAAAAATAGAGGGTAAGTTGTTGAAAGTTGTCATAGAATGGATACCTCGATTTAATAGACTTAATATTTGTACCTGTTATTTATTATTATTATTGTTATGTTATTTATCCTAATTATATTAATATTTTTATCTGTTATTTATTGTTAGAAAAATATCTTAGAATTATTATAATGCATATATTCATATATATATAATTATTCAAATTTCTTAGAATTAGAAGAATTCTATAATTATAATAAGTATATCTACATGAGTATAATTATTTGAATTCTCTAATAATTAGAATGAATCTAGAATTCTATATATAGATGAGTATATATATATATATAGATATATAAAAGGAATGTAGAACAGAATTTTTCATCTTTCGACATGAAATATATGTATGATAATCCACTTTTTTATTTATTAATTTATTTTTTTATTTATTAATTTATTATATTAATATTTTTTCTTTTTCTTGTCTTATAATTTTCATTTAATTAACTGGAATAAAGATTTTCTTATAAATAAAAAGAAAAAAGAATTCACTCTTTTATGTTGTTTCATAGAGATTTCCTAATTACTAATTAGTAATATCTGTAAAAAAAAAAAGAATAATCCACATGATTCTTTCTACAATGAAATCTTATGTTACCAAAGAAAAATCCATTCTTTGGATTTTGAATTTGATTCCTTTAAACTAAATGAATAACTACTGGTTGATCACAAATCCAATTTTTTTTTTGATTAAGGCTCTACTTGATTGAATTTTGATTCAAAGGAAAGAAAACATGGAGGTGAAATAACTCACTCAAAATACCTTTTAAAGGATTACGTGGTACGATTGGATCGAATAAGCCCTTATGGAATAAATATTCAGCCGACTGTGAACCCTCAGGTAATGTCTTATTCAATGTTTGTTCAATTACTCTTTTACCCGCAAATGCAATGTAGGCATTG